ACATGTCTTATTCATATTAATAAGACACATTTGTAGCAATGAAATACTATTGTTCCTTCCCCAAGTGTAAATGGTTTATTACAAAGATCTATGATCTATCTTCTCTTCTCTATAAGCTTCTCTATAAGGGGCCCGAAATACCTTGTTTACGTATCATTAGGAAGTGCATTAACATAAATACAGCGGTAAGAAGGGGCAATACAAAAGTGTGTAAACTATAAAAACGAGTCAAAGTGGATTGTCCCACACTAGCACTTCCGCGCAATAACTCTACCAAAGGCGACCCTACTATAGGAATAGCGTCAGGAACACCCGTTACAATTTTGACCGCCCAATAACCGATTTGGTCCCAAGGTAAGGAATAACCAGTTACACCAAAAGACGCGGTCAATACAGCCAGAACTACACCTGTAACCCAAGTCAATTCCCGAGGTTTTTTAAATCCACCGGTAAGATACACACGAAATACGTGCAGTATCATCATTAGAACCATCATGCTTGCCGACCACCGATGAACTGATCGGATTAACCAACCAAAATTTGCTTCAGTCATTATGTATTGAACAGAAGCAAACGCCTCCGTAACCGTTGGGCGATAATAAAAAGTCATAGCAAACCCCGTAGCTACTTGTACTAAAAAACAAGTAAGGGTAATTCCGCCTAGACAATAAAATATGTTGACATGGGGAGGAACATATTTACTAGTTATATCATCTGCAATCGCCTGAATTTCGAGACGTTCTTCGAACCAATCGTAGACTTTATTGAGATAGGTAAACCGGGGAGACTCCCCCTCTGAGAACCGTATATGAGAATTTTATCTCGTACAGCTCAAGCAGAAACACACAAATGCTGCTCCCAACGCATATGTAATAGATCTTCCGATTTAATCTTCTCGAAAGTGCGGATACGAAGCATTAAAAATACGAAAGTTCTTCTTTGTGGTGATAATGCCAAAATATCAAGTCGGCTCTTCCTTGTTTTCTTTATTATTACTACAACTACAGGCCTCTTGAATCTTCTCTTTCCCTATTTTTTTCTTTGATTTGTTAGTTGTGTGTAATTCGGCTTTGACTATTGTTTTTCTCATTGATAGGAATTTCTCTTGTTAAGACCCTATAAATTAATTGAAACCCCAGATTCATACTAGAACCACGATGATTCAATAAAAATCCCAAGCCAAAAGATTCCCTGAGTAAGAACTATCGGATCATCACTTATTCAATAAATAGGTATAATGACTCAAAATACAAAAAAATGTACCTTTTAGTCAAAATAAGCATAAACAGAAAGAAAAATCTTTCAATTTAAATTTATAAACTTATAAGTATTTCTAATTCGTTGAAAATTTTGTAGTTAGAATCCGGTCACAAGGTATGCATATTAAGTATGAATCATAGTTCAATTCTGGATCTAGTTAAAAATAGTCCGTGCTCCAGATACTAGGCTGAGTATCCGACGGGGTAGAACCATCTTTATTTTCTAAAGATAAGATGACAGACTCATTCTCTGTATTATCAATAGGATCACTTATAACAAGTCACACACTCATATTCCGGAAATACAGAAAGAAATTCCGCGATCGAACTACCAAGGGGGTTATAAATAAAAAACCTGAAATTTCATTTTGTATTGAAAAACTCGAACTAAAAAGTTCTTGTGGATTTAATTCATTGCAATTCCATCCAGTAAAACGGAAGAATTATAAATCTCCAAAATAATAGATAGGAATACTGCAAATAAAGCCATTGCGATACCCATCAAAGGGGTAGTTCCCCACCCAGGGGCTACTTTACCATATTCCGAATTCAACGGTTTTAATAAAGCCCCTACCGTAGTTTGTCTTGGGCGAGATCTAGAACTACTATCAACGGTTTGTGTAGCCATAAATCTGATTTTTTTTTTGAGATCTGTTGACTTTGTATACCATTCTCCTGTAAATAAAGGATCTTATCAGAGATCCGTTGCGGTCTCGAATTCATATAAGAATGGAAACAGCAACCCTAGTCGCCATCTTTATATCTGGTTTACTTGTCAGTTTTACCGGGTATGCCTTATATACCGCTTTTGGGCAACCCTCTCAACAACTAAGAGATCCGTTCGAGGAACACGGGGACTAGTCGAAGTAATGAGCCTCCCAATATTGAAGAATGCATATTGGGAGGCTCATTACTTCAACGAAGATAATGAAAAATCATTTCTTAGTTGAAATTTTAGGTGGTTCTCGAAAAAAGATTGCGAAAAAAATAATCCCTAGAGTCGAGACTAATAGAAATGTATAAACCAATGCTTCCATAGATTCGATTGTGGTTTACAATTATAGCTTCCATACCTGTTTATTGGGGATTATTTCACTGATAAAGAACAAAAAAAATGATTAAATCAAGATTTCTCCGATTCCCAATGTCAAATTACAAAAAGAGCGACGAAAAATACTAAAGCAATTTTGTATCAGACTGCTTGTCTTCTTGTAGTTGGATCCCCTAATTTTTGGAATGCTCCAAATTCGACTTGAGAATCTAAATCTGGATCAATACCAGCAAAGACATCTCTGAACAAGGTTCTAGACCCATGCCAAATATGTCCGAAGAAGAAGAGCAGGGCAAAGGAAGCATGTCCAAAAGTAAACCAACCCCTCGGGCTACTACGAAAAACACCATCCGATTTCAAAGTAGCACGATCTAATTCAAAAACTTCACCCAATTGAGCACGTCTAGCATATTTTTTCACAGTAGCAGGATCACTATAACTGACTCCATTGAGTTCGCCACCATAGAACTCAACAGTTACACCTACCTGTTCGACGCTATATTTCGACTCTGCTCTTCTAAAAGGAACATCGGCTCTAACAATTCCATCTCCGTCTATCAAAACGACTGGAAATGTTTCAAAAAAGGTAGGCATACGACGTACAAATAGCTCCCGCCCTTCTTTATCTCTAAATATTGGGTGTCCTAACCATCCAACAGCTATTCCATCCCCATTGTCCATTGAACCTGCCCTGAATAATCCCCCCTTTGCCGGATTATTGCCAATGTAATCATAAAAGGCTAATTTCTCAGGAATTTTCGACCAAGCTTCTGCTAAGCTTTGATTTTCGGCCAGCCCGGCACTAACTCTTCGATATATTTCTTGCTGAAAGTATCCCTGATCCCATTGATAACGAGTGGGACCAAATAATTCGATCGGAGTAGTTGCTGAACCATACCACATAGTTCCGGCAACTACAAAAGCTGCAAAAAAGACAGCAGCGATACTGCTGGAAAGTACGGTTTCAATATTACCCATACGTAATCCTTTGTATAGACGTTGGGGCGGGCGAACACTAAGATGGAATAATCCCGCTAATATACCCAATGTCCCTGCTGCAATATGATGAGAAGCTATTCCCCCTGGAACAAAAGGATCAAAACCTTCTACGCCCCATGCGGGATTTACTGACTGGACTTTTCCGGTTAGTCCATAAGGATCAGACACCCATATTCCAGGACCGTACAAGCCTGTTACATGAAATGCGCCAAAACCAAAACAAGCCACCCCGGAAAGAAATAAATGAATTCCAAAAATCTTAGGCAAATCTAATGAAGGTTTTCCTGTACGTTCATCAGAAAAAATTTCTAGATCCCAATAGACCCAATGCCAAATAGCTGCCAAAAAGCACAAGCCAGAAAACCCAATATGTGCCCCGGCTACACCTTCATAACTCCAAATCCCGGGATCCGTTACCGTCCCCCCTGTAATACTCCAACCGCCCCAGGAATTGGTTATTCCTAAACGCGTCATGAAAGGTATAACAAACATACCCTGTCTCCACATTGGATCAAGAACGGGATCAGAGGGATCAAAAACTGCTAATTCATATAGAGCCATTGAACCGGCCCAACCAGCAACCAGAGCCGTATGCATTATATGGACAGAAATCAACCGACCAGGATCATTCAATACAACGGTATGAACACGATACCAAGGCAAACCCATGGAAATACCCCTTTTTCAAATAAAAATAGACACTATGTAACTTTATTGCATTGGAAAAGACTATGATTATCAATGGACCCTTATTCAGTGGATTATCTCGGAGTAAGGGTTAATATTTGTTCTATTGGTAATAATGGAACAATTATATTTGTAGAAACAAAGCGAAACAGATTTATTTTATATCCGATAAGTACCAATATGCAATGGGGGTTGATACCCTTTTCTATGAGCAAATGCCGCCATATTTATTCATCATTGGAAGCTGCTCTATTTTCCTTTAGTCATTCTATCGGCTTTTATGACCTTTTCTAATGTATTCTAGACAACATATATGATAAAGAATATCAACCTTTATCATATATGTTGATATCATGAAGAGAATAGCCCGATTATTACGTTTCCATATCAAAGTGAAATATAGTACTTAATTCTTTTTTCTTTCAGTTAATGCCTATTGGTGTTCCAAAAGTACCCTTTCGAATTCCGGGAGATGAAGATGCAACTTGGGTTGACGTATAGTGCGACTTGTCAGATATATTGGGTCGTATGGGCTTTCCCCGTTCTCTTTCCCGATCGAGATATCCTTCCCTTCGCCCAAGAAAGAGTGATTGAATCATCAAAAATTTGGAGCGCGAAGTCCAACTAGATCCATTTGTAGGAGGATTCAGACTAATAGTATCAATTAGAATAATTTATGGTTGGCTTGGTTGAATCAATAAAATGACATGAAGTATCCAGGCTCCGTTTAAACAAATCCCAATTGGTAATATATCGAAAATGAATGCTTGTATGAAAAATTATTCCAAGTTCCTATTTATAAAAATGAGAAATTAGAATATAACTAATGGAATAAATCTAGGACTCATCTGAACTTTAATCACTCGAATAGACTAGATGAATTCAATATGTCGAATATCCCATTTTTTGGCAAAGGCATGAACTAAATGAAAAAACGAAATCTTATAAAAAAAAATAAGCGGTATTAGACGCATTTGACCTATATGTGCAAATCAAAATCGAGCAGATTTTTACCCGGAGTAGAGCGTAAACCTAAAAGAATTAAAGAGGCCCCCTCAAGAACAAGAAAATGACATCGTGGTTTGCATTCGATCTCGATGAAACAATAAATCAACGAGCAGTTAGTTCGAAAAATTGACCTCTTACTATACCTATATAAATACTATTTCTTTATACATACTCTTTTTTTTTCTTTTTTTTATTAGATAAAATCTATAATTTTTTCTAATTTATAGTTATATATATTTCTTTTTTTTTAGTAAAAATAGGGAAAACTCATATTTATTGAAAAGTGGAAGACAAAACCCCTCATTAGAAGGAACTGCTATAAAAAAAAGAGGGCAGTAATCTACACATTGATTTTTTTCTTTTTCACATTTATTTGAACCGTATGCATCAAAAGGTGCATGTACGGTTCCTAAGGGATACAATTTTACCCTAATCAACCGACTTTATCGAGCAAGATTACTTTTTTTAACCCAAGAGATTACGACCGAGATCTCGAATTATCTTGTTGGTCTTATCGTATATCTCAGTATAGAAGACCAGACCCAAGATTTATATTTGTTTATAAACTGTCCTGGCGGGTGGGTATTACCCGGAATAGCTATTTTTGATGCTATGCAACTTGTGCTACCAGATGTATATACAATCTGCATGGGAATAGCCGCTTCAATGGGATCTTTTGTCCTGGTCGGAGGAGAAATTACCAAACGTTTTGCATTCCCTCACGCTTGGCTTTTGCGCCAATGAGTTTTTTATTTGTATTTGAGAAAAAAAGACTATGCCTTCGCCACAAGAAATATCAATATATATTATGAGTAGTGTTAAGTAAAAATAGTAAAAATAGCATGGCACTTTGAATTCGATATGCAAAATTGTGTTAGTTTTTTTTTCAAAAAATTAGATTATGTATCGAGGGAGGAGTATGAGATAAAGGGGTATTCCCGATTTTTTTATCCGGAGTCCATTTCAGCGTCACAAACTTTTTCTTTTTATACCAAAAGACTCTTAATCCTAACCTAACAATATTTATGTTTGAAAGAGTACGAAAATAAAACAAATTTCTTATTTCGGATCAAAAAGAAACTTTGGGATTGCTGAATTACCGACGAAATGAACGATAAAGCAACGGAGCCATCATAGTATTTTGAACGCACGAGAAGAAGGGTGGTAATTGGATGATTTACTGATCTGAATCTGATCGATTCTATTTTTCTTCGATGGAAGAGAAAAGTAAATTCTATTGTCGAGCCGTATGCAATGCGCAAAAGATGCACGTACGGTTATTCAAGTTTATTGTTATTCCCTATCTTTTGTCTTCGCCTCATCATGCGAGATCGAGTAACCGTATTTTTGTTATACCATCAGGGTAATGATCCATCAACCTGCCAGTTCTTTTCATGAGGGATCAACGGGAGAATGTATGATGGAAGCGGAAGAACTATTGACTTTGCGAGAAACACTTACAAAGGTTTATGCACAAAGAACAGGCCAACCTTTTTGGGTTCTAACCGAAGACCTGGAAAGGGATGTTTTTATGTCAGCAAAAGAAGCCCAAGCTCACGGAATTATTGATCTTATAGCGAATGAAGGAGTAGAAATAGTAAAGAAGGACAAATGGAAAGAGCCAAAGTAGTTAAATTCACAAATCGATATTTTCTCTTTTGACTTTCCTGGGTAATATTTTATATAACTAGAAATAATTGATACTCATCAGGTTAGGATTGATCTAAACCAGTCCCTTATCTAAATGATTCAGCATGCCAACTATTAAACAGCTTATTAGAAACACAAGACAGCCAATCAGAAACGTCACAAAATCCCCCGCTCTTCGGGGATGTCCTCAACGCCGAGGAACATGTACTAGGGTGTATGTGCGACTCGTTCAATTTATGAGCTGGGCAAAAAAATTCCCAGTATCAATGATCGCTACCAATGAATAGGATAAAATGGAAGAACTTCGGTCATTATCGAAAAAAAAAGATCTCCCATATCCATCTATTGCGTATGAAATTTATGGTTTCCCTCGGTGTAACCCCGATTAGCTCGATTTAAGATGAGAAGCAAGTTCCCATTGGTAGCAAATGCTATACATTAAGCGGGAAAGTACTATTTTTAAAGAAAAAAGATTATGCTCCCATTTTTGCAAAACGGACTAACAGGGTCAGCTATCTAGCTAACTTTCAAAACTAAATACCGTTACTGTATAGGCGGATCTCGTTGTGAAAGACCTATTACTGGATAATTCATGGGTAGAGCCAAAGATTTTGAATTGTACAAGTTACCAATAACGTTGACTAAACGAAGTAAAGGGCTCCGGTGTATAGAAAGGACCTCACCGTTTAAGAAGTAACCATAGAAACGAAGGAACCCACTATTTCTTTATTCATCTAGATTTACTACGTCCTAGTATCAATCCAATTTCTTCTTTCATTTGGAGTTGAGGCGAAATGCCTCGAAAAAAAAAAGAACAAATCGTGGTCGGGAAGGTTATAGTAGCAAAAGCCATTGGAATTTATTTTATACATTGGAAAAATCCGTTTTGTTATTACTAGTGAGGAAAGAAGAAATAACTCAAAGAGAAATAAAATCAATTAGTTATTTTGCAAAGTTTCATTTATTCAATGACCAGAGTTAGACGAGGATATATAGCCCGGAGACGTAGAAAAAAAATGCGTTTATTTGTATCAAGCTTTCGAGGGGCGCATTCAAAAACTATTCGTATTATTACTCAACAGAAAATAAGAGCTTTGTTTTCGGCTCATCGAGATAGAGATAAGAAAAAGAGAGATTTTCGTCGGTTATGGATTACTCGGATAAACGCAGCAATTCGAGAACCCGGCAGGGGCATATACTATAGTTATAGTCAATTTATACATGATCTGTACAAGAGGCAGTTGATTCTTAATCGTAAAATACTTGCCCAAATAGCTATATTAAATAGGAATTGTCTTTATAGTATTTCTAATGAGATCATAAAAAAAGAAGATTGGAAAGAAGCATCCGAAATTTTTTAAACTAAAGTTCCCCGGAGAAGGAACTCCGGGAAGATAGAAATTCGTCCGAAAAAAAAAACTACAATTACAATAAAATAAAGTAGTCAAAATACGCAAAGGCATTCAATATCAATAAAAAAATTTGATTATTCGAGAATTTTTAGAGCAAAACATCACTTGAATAAAAAAATAAAAAAAAAGTAAACCTATTGTTTTTTTGTTCGAAAACCTCGAAAACCTGTAGTTCGAACGGCCGACTTGGCTCTTTCAAATTGTTTCTCATTATTAAGAAAGGGTAACAAAGATAGAATACGAGCTTGTTTTATAGCAATAGTAATTAATCGTTGTTGTTTCAGAGTCAATCTATTCACGCGCCTAGATAATATTTTTCCCTGTTCACTAATAAATCGACTAATTAAACTCATGTTTCTATAATCAATTCGGTCCCCCGATTGGAGCGGGGGCAAGCGCCTGCGAAAAGGCCGCTTAGGTTTAAGAAAAGACCGCTTGGATTTATCCATGGTTTGTTTAGTGTTTATTTATTCCTTATAATATAAAAAATATTCTACCGAAAATCCTATTTTGGTCGGATCTAAAAAAAGAAATTAGAAATAGGATTTGGTTTTTTTATTCTTTTCTTTAATTTGAATTTGTTTATTTTTGTTATCCTTATTTATATTTTATTTTATTTATATTCTATTTTTTTTATATGTGCCTATTGCCTATGATTATTATATATACGTTTATATTCTGCTTCATAGCTTCGAGTCCGGAATCCTTTTTTTAGATTCTGTATTTATCTTCTATATTGTTGAATTGTTGAATATTTTTTCTTTTTTTTTTTACTAATAGAATAGAATTATTATATCTATATATTCGAATTCTTATTTATTGCAATAGAATAATATGTATGTTTTTTATTACATTTTCTTATAATTTTTTTATGCATATAAAGAAATATGTGTGTATAATATATGCCCTTTTGGACTCGTACTTGAAAAAAAAAGGCACAGACACCCAGTTCGATCTATTTCTTTATCTCTCCATGAATTGTATGCTTGGAACAGTAGGGACAGAATTTTCTCAATTCCAACCGACTGGGTGTGTTGCGTCGATTCTTTTGAGTAATATATCGGGAAATACCCCTTGGTTTCTTATAAACATTCTTTCGAACACAACTAGTACATTCCAAAATAACGCTTACTCGGACATCTTTACCCTTGGCCATGAACCCCCTTTTTATGTGTGAATTTTTTATTCAAGCAACTCTTTTATTTTCGACCCAAAGCGGAAAGAAAGAAAAAATAGAAATTGCTAACTAGAAATACACGTCAAAAAAAATTCGTTGCAATAACAATAATATAGAGGACTATTAAATGTTAATAGGAAATAGAATTCAGTATAGTATAATTATAAGAAAGAATACATAATCCAACGATTTCTAACTATGTTATTGTTTTGTTAGGACTAATATTTATCTTTAAAATTCGAAATCTATTTTTCCTCTACCTATATTTCTAATCACAGTACAGTATTCCATTTAAGTTTCGTGTATGAGACTTTTGCCCTAGATCCGCATTTTCATTTCCGTTCTAACTCTTATTTCTATTTAAGAATTTAATTGAATTGAAAATTTGAGCTTGAGCCCAAACTTTTCTGAGGTTGAATCCTTTTTTCTTTCTCCCTTTAACCTTCTATTTGAAAAGGGAGAAAGGGCAGGGGATTAGTCACAGAAAGTGAATCCTTTTTCGAATCGTCGTTACCCCCTTACCGTGTCAATAACTAGAATGAAAAAAAGGGGAATGTTAACGCATCCGGGAAAAAACGATTGATTTCTATCAATAGACCCGCTAAAGATCCGAACCACAAAGTACTTAGTACCGGTGCCACGGAGAGATATGTTTTTAGATCTCGCATTGAAAATCCTCCTTCTTTTTTCTTTATTTATATATTGTAACACATAAGAATAATACATATATAATAGATGCTTAGATGCGTATGTATTA